TTACGTATCTACTTAACAAAGAATAAACCTAAATTTAAAGAAATTCTATCTTCTACCAAGATATTTACCGAAGAAGCTGAAACCCTTTTGAGAGAAGCTATTCAGGAACAGATCGAATTCTTTCTACTTCAGGAACAAACATAAATGGAAATGGATCGTTTTTATTATATTCTTAATTAATAGAAATCCTCGATAAAGATTTATGATTCGAATCATTCAAAAAAGTGCCTTTATCCTTTAAAAAATATAGTTCTTCTTTTTTTTTTCTATTCTCTATCTAGAATAGATATATAGAAAGAAATTGCGTCCAATAGGATTTGAACCTATACCAAAGGTTTAGAAGACCTCTGTCCTATCCATTAGACAATGGACGCCCTTCATTCCTATTTTCGCATTTTTTTCATAAAAAAAGGATTAGACGTATTTAGGGAATACAATAAAAAAGGATAATACATCTTTATATCATATGAAGTTAAGAAATGAATATATAGCGGGTAGCGGGAATCGAACCCGCATCGTTAGCTTGGAAGGCTAGGGGTTATAGTCGACGTTGGTTGATCATTTTTAACATCTCTAATTCAAAACCGAACATGATATTTTGGTTTCATTCGGCTCCTTTATGGAAGATCTATGTATTCCCACCAGAGAAAAAATGAGATCCATAACATCTATGTCAGCTTTTTTTACGAATGCGTCTAAAGCTACTTGCTTTTTAGATGATCCCTCTAGAAGAGGGGAATTCTATCAAATATTTCTAGTCTCTAGTCTAGTTACTTCGTTCCCTATTTCTTTTCTACTCGTGGGATCCTAAGGAAAATAATTTTGTTTCTACCGAGCTTAAACAAAAAGCCGAGGGTTCTAGTAAACCAAAACCATCATTTTCTAGCTATTTGGCTTCAATCTCCCCCTTTTTCAGCGCAAAAATTGAAGATTTAGTTACGATTGAAAGTTTTGTACTATCATCCATAGATCCTTTATTAATACTCATTCAATTGGAATAATTGAACCAATCAAAAAAATTATGCTTCTCGACTCCATAATCCAAATTTTTTATTAAATTTCTGATTACCTTTTGGATAGAAATCGTGAGAATGTATATTATTTCCTCAAATGTCCTATTGAGGGATAAAGGATTAAATCTTTTTAAGAAATAAAGTTTTTGATCGGAATATGAAACATGAAAAAAAATGGAAAGACCCCTTAACTATTTAAGTTGTTAATAGAACGAATCACACTTTTACCACTAAACTATACCCGCTACATATTCATTATTGGATATGAATGGACTATTTGTCCAACCAAAGTAATCAGACGCAGTCAAGATAGCATCAGAATCATGAAATTTACAGCATTAACACGTATAAAGTTTTAAGTATTTTTTTTTTTGAAACTTACCTTCACTTGAATTGCTTAAGTGAATTATTCAGATTAATAGAATACTGAATTTCAACATTCATTTAGAATGAAATTCGTTTTTCATTAATGAATTTTTGAATCTTATACTTAAGAATAATAAAATAAAGACGAAAAATATTAGTAGTATATTACTATTATACTATTATACTATATTATATACTATATTATTATATATTACTAGAACATAACACTTTTACTATTAAGACTTAAGACTAAATAGTCTAATTTATACTCATTTATACTCTAATTTACTATAATTACTTATAATATACTAAGAATAGATATAAAATATCTAATATTGAATAGAATATATCATAATAATCATATTTCTATATATTCTATATTAACTATATTAATATAGATATAGATAATTTCTTAAAGAATTTCTAAGATAATCTATCTATTAAAATCTTATAGAATAATTAGGAATGGCAATGAAAATTACTCTTCTTGTTTAAATAACAAACAATTTTTATTTGTTGGAACAAAAGAAGTACTGGCCCGGCCAGTACTTATACTTAACCAGGCCGGGGAAATGAACCTTTTGTACAAAATAAAAGAAGTAAGGTATTCTTTCTATTGGATAAATCTGTTTCGAATCATTTAAGTAAAATAAAAATTGTTCTCAATCTTCACTTCACGTGTGAAATCACATGAGAAATTTATAATTTGGAATGGGGAGAGATGGCTGAGTGGATTAAAGCGTCGGATTGCTAATCTGTTGTACGAATTATTCGTACCGAGGGTTCGAATCCCTCTCTCTCCGACCCCCTTATAACTTGAGATTTTAGAATCGGAATAAATTTCGATTATTTTATTTTATGAATCTTTTCTCTTTATCTAGCATCTATTTTTATTCTATTTATTTATACACTTTAGACATTTACCTATGAAATACCTATTAAAAAAGAAAATAAAAAGTAAAAATGAATCTCATATCTTTTTTTATTCTTCACGCCCAGGATTACGCCCCGGATCATTAGATAAGAATCCGAAGATGAAGAGAGAAACAAAGAATATTACTACTGTGTAAACGAATAGTTTAAGAGTCAGCATTACAAATCTCCAAGATAAGATCATTTATTTTAAGGAAATAGATCACCTATTTTACGACACACACTATATACTATACTATTTTGATATGACGCTCTAAAGATGAAAAAAAAAAGGAAGTTTTTTTGAAATTTATTTTCACGAATTTCTTTCTAATGTAATATTCTAATGTAATAAGATTCGTATTTTTTCGTTACCAAAAATTTCTTGCCATATCCATATCTATAATTAGGTATTGTATGGGATCTTATAAAGAAAAGGTCATAACAAAAGAAGAAATAAACTGATTATCTGATTAAAGATAAAGATCATCGCCCCCTTCCCTTATTCAAATGAAATCTCAATAGAAAATAGAAAATATCATAATTTCACTTTTTTAATCGAGGGTTCCTAATGTCCAGACTTATCTGAATCTTATTTCTTATCTTCTTATTTTTTTTTTAATCGAAGACTTTATGAATTGAATAGAGATTTCATTTTTATCGAAAACTTACAGCAGCTTGCCAAACAAAGGCTAAGAGAAAAAATAGTAAAGGTATAACCGGCATAACGTCTACGATTGGATTGAAAAAGGCATAAGCCTCGGGCAATTTGGCGAAGAAAAAACTACTAAGAGTAGAATTAAGACAGATACAGATTAAACTAAAGATATTAAACATAACAAATATTCTTTTCTTGTTCTTAAAGATTAAAATGAGATTGAAATGATAATAAATTATCAGATTGGATTGAGTTGTTTTTCTGAGGTAAATTTTCAAATAAAAAGGCAGATAAAAGAAATTATTCTTTTTCTTTGACTTCTCCCCAATCAAGAATCCTTCCTTACATTCTCCAATCAAATAAGAATACAAGGAATTATATTTTCATACAATATCTTAATTGAATTCTAAGTAATGATCAATTAATCTTTTTGATTCTATATCTATATGTGTTGAATCCCAGCGACAACATGTCCTATATTTATTTTGGTTGGTTATTGACGAATAACCAATATTTAGCTTAGTTTTTCTTAGACCAAATCAAAATGGGGCGTGGCCAAGCGGTAAGGCAACGGGTTTTGGTCCCGTTACTCGGAGGTTCGAATCCTTCCGTCCCAGATCGTTTGTATCAGAAACGAAAGATTCTTCTCTATTGAAATTGAAAATTTTATTCAACAATTTTATGTTTAATGTTGGATACAATATTATCCAATATGAATTCTAAGAATGATTCTTAGAATCATATCTTTTTTTTTTTGAAAAGAAAAAGAGGGATCTCTTATGATGGACAATTCCTAAAGATCTGTTGAAGATGTAAATAAGTTTGCTTAAAACTTATTTGTTTTTTTTTTCATGTGAATATTATTCATATGATAAAATATCGGGTAATTTGAAGTTAAATCTTTTCCGGATAAACACTTATTTTTAAGTGTAGATTATTATGTATCGATTCAACCAATGACTATTCATTTCATTATTCCATATTGAATCAATTGCATACGGTTCCAATTTAAAAGAAAATTAGAGGGATGTTATGGTAAAACTTCGTTTGAAACGATGTGGTAGAAAGCAACGTGCGACTTGAAGGACATGATTGGCTGTGGATTTTTACATCCACCATTTTCTATACGAATGAAGATGCTCTTGTCTCGACATAGTTTGTTCTGCTAGGAACTTAATTTAATTTGTCTTGGGTTGCTAAATAAAGATACTAAAGGTATATACTAATGGTATATAAAGGTATAGCATATTATGGAGCTCGAGCAAAAATGATTGATTCATTTATCGGGGGAATAATCTAGGGTTAGTGACAATCAATACGTTAGACCAACTTTGTAAATATATCATCAATATAGATAAAAGGAGAGGTTCAATTTTGAACAAATTTGAAATGAAAAAAAATCAAATTTTTCAAAAATTTCAAACTGTTTTGATAAAGAGTGTATCACAAAGGAATAAATTTTTCCTATGATTTTTCACTTTTCCATAGAAAGAACAAAAAACAAAAGGTATGTTGCTGCCTTTTTGAAAAGGAGTAAGGATCATCGAAGTAATGTCTAAACCTAATGATTTCACAAAGCGCAAAGCAAAGACAACAAATTTCGGAACAAGGAAACACTATTTTCACTTGTCTCAATTGGATCAGAATGAGTAAAAAAAATAGATCCGAAAGGAGACAAAAAAAAGGTTAGAGACAGCTCAAGAAATTCTAAGGATTTCCTTTCGAATTCTTTCAAAACTATCCAACTTGAGTTAGGAGTACGAATGAAATTTTTTTTCTGTAAAGAAGGAAAAAAGGATCAAATTACAGTCTAATTCTTTATGGATCCATTTCTATTTCTATCTATATAGATAGAAATAGAAATTAGAATCATTTTTTCTTGAGCCGTATGAGGAGAAAACCTCCTATACGTTTCTAGGGGGGCATTTTTTATATACATCTATCCCAATGAGCCATCTATCGAATCGTTGCAATTGATGTTCGATCCCGAAGAGAAGGAAGAGATATTCGAAAAGTGGGTTTTTATGATCCGATAAAGAATCAAACTTATTCAAATGTTCCTGCTATTTTATATTTCCTTGAAAAAGGTGCTAAACCCACAGGAACTGTTTATGATATTTTAAGGAAGGCAGAATTCTTTAAATAATTTCGAGTTTCTTTTGATAAAAAAGAAAGTAAAAACAAGAATCATGAATAAAAAAAAGATAGGTTAACTAATACCTATCTTTGTATAATTCTTTATTCAAAGTTTCTTATTTTTTTGTTCTATTCATACTTATTTTATTCTTATTTTTCTTATTCGTATTTTTTTTCTTACTTCTTTTTGTGGAACCCCCCAACAAGGGGGGTAATCTTTCTTTTTGGATCTTGTATTTGTATTGTACTTTTCTTTTTTTGATTAAAGTTTTGATTAAAGAAAGCCACTATTTTTTCTATCTCTACCTTATTCCTTATTTTTTTCCGCTCAAAGTTATTATTTATTCTTTATGTTGTGCTAATCCAACACAAATATATTGGAATATATTGAAATTTGTTTTCTAAAAAGTCCATTCATATTGACAATGGTGTCTCAAACAAATATAATTTGATCGTATAGAAATAAATATTTTTATCCCCATTCCCTCCCCTATTGGATCTTTACTTCACTTTAGTAAAATGGATGAGTTTGTTGGATTTTTTTATTTCGATCATACCTACACTTTATATTGATTCGGGTTGCTAACTCAATGGTAGAGTACTCGGCTTTTAATTGCGACTATGATATTTTACACATTTGGATGAAAGAATTCGTCTAGACTATTGGTAGAGTTTATAAGACCGCGACTGATCCTGAAAGGTAATGAATGGAAAAAAAAGCATGTCGTAAAACGAATATAAAAATAGAAATAAAAAAGAATAATATAATCATAGAAAAAGAAGATTTCTAGTACTCATAATATAAATCGAACGAGAATTTTTCTTTTTATAAAAATTTAAATTAAGTAAAGTATTTCGGGTCTAGTGAATAAATGGATAGAGCCTTATGGCTCCAATTTTAGTAAGACAAAAAAGCAACGAGCTTCCTTTCTTAATTTGAATGATTACCCGATCGAATTACTAATTATACGTTAAAAATAAATTAGTGCCTGATGTGGGAAAAGGTTCTCTTGTGAATTGTGAGTGGACCATTGATTCTTTTTTTTTTTTAATCCTAATTATTCTTTATTGTGGATTGGAGACGGATGTGTAGAAGAAATAGTATAGTGATAAAAAAAGAATTTTTTCCAAAGTCAAAAGAGTGATTGGGTTGCGAAAATAAAAGATTTTTACCCCTTTTTCTTATTGTTATTTTCTATTTTCTTTATTTATTTTCTTGTTATTCTAGTTATATTAACAAGGAAAATAAAACCAAATTGGATAGAAAGGAAAAGGAAAAAGATCTGTAGATTGGGCTCTCTGTCTCCGGGGTATATATTCTTTATTTGTTCTTATTTTTATATAATCTTTTACTTTCATTATGTTTTTTACATCACAGTACATTAGAAAAGTATATATTTTTTAAAGTAAAAGTATAAACAGTGCATAGTATATATTAGTAATTAATACTAGACTATATTATTTCTTATTCTATTATTAATTCTATTATTCTAGTTATAAGTTAGACTTTTTTATACTAAATACTCTTTTAGTATAATTTAGTATAAGAGAAACAATATACTACATACAGCATAAACATACGCCGTTATGACCATATTGCACTATGTATTATTTCATAACACAATAAGTGCCTCTCTTTTTTGGTTACATTAGAAATGTATTTAAATGGCAGAATTACAAGGATATTGAGATTGAAAAAAGAGAGATTTCGGCAACAAAACTTCCTATATCCGCTACTCCTTCAGGAGTATATTTACTCACTTGCTCATTATCATAGCTTCAATAGTTTGATTTTTTACGAACCTGTGGAAATTATAGATTATGACAATAAATCTAGTTTAGTACTTGTGAAACGTTTAATTACTCGAATATATCAACAGAAATCTTTGATTTCTTCGGTGAATGATCCTAACCAAAATTCATTTTGGGGGCACAAGAATTCTTTTTCTTCTCATTTTTCTTCTCAAATGGTATCAGAAGGTTTTGGAGTCATTCTGGAAATTCCATTATCGTTTCGATTAGTACCTTCCCTTGAAGATAAAAGAATACCAAAATCTCAGAATTTACGATCTATTCATTCAATATTTCCCTTTTTAGAGGATAAATTATCGCATTTAAATTATGTATTAGATCTACTAATACCCCATCCCATCCATCTGGAAATCTTGGTTCAAATTCTTCAATGTTGGATCAAAGATGTTCCTTCTTTGCATTTATTGCGATTGATTTTCCACGAATATCATAATTTGAATAGTCTCATTACTTCAAATAAATCCATTTATGTCTTTTCAAAAAAAAAGAAAAGATTATTTTGGTTCCTACATAATTCTTATGTATATGAATGCGAATATCTATTCCTTTTTCTTCGTAAACAGTCTTATTATTTACGATCAATATCTTCTGGAATCTTTCTTG